CTCCATGAAAGAAAGATTAATGATTCATATAAATCACTTAGTGGGAAATGTCTCGAATAAATCCAACGAGTAACTAATAATCCTGTTATACATAAAAAAATAGCTATCATTCCCTTTTCTGACGAATCATATAGTTTTATGATTTCATCGACTAATAAGGTTATCAAATGAATTGTAATTACAATTGAAACGATTGAAAAGGAAATATGAGTTAATATATGCTCTAAAGTTGAAAATATCATAAAAAATGTTAAAAAGGAGGAATCCTCAAATAGAAATCAGAAATGGAATTCATTATATTGTATCTCTTTTACAATATGGTCTGCCGCCACTCGGACTCGAACCGAGATGCTCTAGCACTGCTTCCTAAGAGCAGCGTGTCTACCGATTTCACCATAGCGGCTTGCTCGAACTCATAATAGCCTATTCATAGTCAATCGTCGAGATTGAAGGAGTTAATTCAATGAAATATTTTTAGTAAAGATTCAAATTGATGAAAAAAACTTCATTCAAATAGGAATTTGAAGGTTCATTTTTTTTAGGGTGTCGGTTTTATTTACTTTAGGGCTTTGTTATAGTTTATGCCCTTCTCGAATCGAACTCTTGTAATTAGAAAGTTCGACCTCTAGTTAGTGATAGAACTAAAAAATGTATTTTATCAATGAACACAAAATAGACCCTATTTTTGATTACTCAAAACTGACACATTATTTGGACAAAATATTCCATTGTTGATTGGGTTGAAAGCGGGAGATATATGGGAGATTGATATATTAATTATATGAATTCCGAGAAATAAGAAGTTATAAAGTTACACAAAAAGTTTTCAAAATAACTAGAATGAATTAGTTTCAACGATTCATTAATTTTAACTAAAGATCTTAAGATCTTATAGTTGCCCTTCTATAGATATAGAGATAGGGAAAAAAGAAAAACTTTAATTTTGGTAATTGTGACAAATAAAATAAGTTGATGGGGAAAAAAGACTCCCCACCCCAAAATGAGAAAATAGACTAAAAATAAAGTTCGAACCTTGCATCTTGTCTTTTTTCAAAAGTTTTTTTTTAGAATTTAGTAAACTGAAGAATTCTTAGTTTACATATCCTAAGATCAAAGCGCGTTCCATTTCATATTGATTAACCTCAAACAATAGGCAATGGAATTTTTTAATTTCATATTAACGGTGAAATAAGCCAATTTTTCGATTCATATTGTTACAATGTTTTATTTTATGACTTATTTGTTTGTCGCACAAAAAAACCTTTTGAATTTCCGGTAGAAAGAGATTTCCCTAATGACAACGCTTTTAAGGCTGCCCAATATCCCTTTCTTTTCCAAATATTTTTACGAATACGCTTTTTTGATATAGAAGTACGTTTTTTTGGAACTGCCATTTAAAAATTAAGAGGTTACTCATTGTTATAGTTGGATGTGAAAGACATCTTTTGGTCAAAATGAATCGTTCTTTACTATTCATTATCTAGTTATTCTCTAGATAATATTCTCTTCATAAAACAAAAAAATAGAGATCTATGAAAATCGTATAAAATATGACTAGAAAAAAAAAAAGAATATGTGATTTTTTCAACAAAAAGAGTTTTTCTATATACATATTCGTAACAAAGACTCATTTTTATGGATTGGTACCTTTATTTCTTGTTCTTTATGATTCACATTTATATCTATAGAATCCGCCGTTATGTCATAGAAATCTAATTAGTTGAACTTAATAAAAGAAAGAATCCAAAAAAAGACCTTCCTTTTTATCTCTGTCTATTTTCTTCGTTCTACATTTAATTTATAAGGAATAAAATACACCAAAGGGTTTAAGAACCCATTGCCTAATGAAAACTTTAATCTTTTTCTACTAACCGGTCAAACTCGAGGAAAGAATACTCCTAAATTCTATTTTAAAATTTGAACGAGACTAGTAATTAAAGTTATTAATCTGTTAAAGGATACGTGGTTTGATAAAAGAGATCTTAGTGATTTTTTTATTAATTTTATTTTACCCCTTTCGATAAATATCGATAAATAGAAAATCAAGTTAATTTTATATAAAATGTCAGATATTATAGCGTTTTCTATAATCTATAAATGTTTTTTTTTATTGAAATGGAAAATAATAAATCAATTCCATAATGAACTAGTTAATGATTTGGAACAAACTAATTAAAAGTTCTTATTTTATTAGGACAAGTTTTTGATCTTAGTTAATCCTATGATTCATATCAGAATCAAGTACTCTTTTTAGTGTAATTCTTTATCCTTACTCTATGAATATAAATTCATGTAATAATAATTGAAATTTTCATTTTCGGTATCTTCATAAAAATCTTAGTTAATAACTAATAACTAAGTATTCGCTTTTTACGAACAGGTTGGTCATCTCATTTGCCCAATTAATTGTAACTTCTTGATTTGAATATTTGAAGTATTTTGGAAAGACTCAGAATAAGTAAGAATAGAAAATTCTCTTTAAGTTAGTGCATATCTTGAT